GTCTTTACGTTTTCCCTTTCGCTAGTAGTATGGGGAAGGAGTGGACTCTAGAAGTACTACTAATTGAGTTTAGGAACTAAACAGTAGCACTTTTTTTTATAGATCGTTCGGCAAAGTTTTTTTTTATTTTAAATTTCACTATTTCAATTTAAAATTTTATTTTTAAATTGAAATAGAAATGAAAAATATCTTCATTTCGAAATTCTCTTGGATTTTAGTTCAGTAATGTATTCTATTAATAATAAATATATCTGAAAAATACTCTTTCAATCATTCAATCAAAGAAATATTTCAATTATTTCCGTGTTCGTATTTTGAAAGTAAAAAAAGTAAAAGGAATACAAATGGTAGGAAATTTATTCCAACTGAATTCTTCATAAATTTTCTATTTCGATGAACTGACTCTTACCAAAGTTAGATATGGACCATGAGGAAGAACGGAACTTTTTTTATTTTGTTTACCTCTTTACTGTTCAAAGATCAAAGAGAAAACAATTCGGTTATTCCATTACGTGGATACACATTGGGAAACAACATAGTAGTTGTCCAACGAGATACTGCACATCCTAAAATATTGTCTTGGGCGAGTCACATATTGCGCCGCTTGTTTTCGTTTTACTATTTTAGAAATTTTATTTATGTTTTGCTTGTTTTATTGAACCCATTTCATATCATGGTTCAAACGTTAAAAGTCGACGGGTTTTACTAATCCTTTTCGAAATCCGAAGAAGTTCCCATGGATCATTTGTCAACTCCTCAACCAATGACTTCTTCGATCGGGATTCATATTGAAAATAATCAGAAATCTAGGAATTCTAATCGTAAAAGTCGCTTTCGATTATTTCAAATTAATTTAATTGAAATCAACACAAATTAAATACAAATAGATAAAGCAAAGAAATAGAATTGGGATACTATATAATATACATTATTACTATATAATATATATTATATATACGTAATTAAATCGACGTAATTAAATCGATTTCTATATATATAGAAAAGGAATATGATGATACTATTGTAGATTGATCTATATTAATCTATATTAAATTAACCTGCATTACAATACAACTTTATACACTACAATAACAATACTAGATAGTATGGTAGAAAGAAATATCTGAATCTTTCTACCATACTATCGTATCTCATAGAATACGACTGATTCTAGTCTGCCCATTTCATTTAAGACGCGAAATTTTTATCCTTTTCTTCTCTGCAATTATTGATAAGAAATAAAAAATCAAGTTTAATTCAAATTAATCACCTTGGCTGACTGTTTTTACGTATATTATAAGTAAAAAAGCAGTAGGAACTAGAATAAACAGTGCAGTAGCAATAAATGCGAGAATATTTACTTCCATAATCTCATTGTTTAATTTTTCTTTAATTCGCAATAACTCGGGAGTTAATCCCATAGAGATAATAAATCTTTCGCCTGTAAATTCAATGGGATGCATTACATCTCGATGATATCGAATCGGATCAATATCATGAATAACAATATCGGAGCTATCAAATCGATTCATCGTCAAGAATTGAATAGTATAACATAGGACGATCTTTTATCCATACTGAACTCAAAATTGGATTCCCAATACAATCAATAATTCCTTTATTTATTTATCATTCTTTTCCATTCTTTCTTTTCTATAACCTACCGCCCTCTTTGTACAATCATCTGATGAAGTATCATCTAACCGCCTTTCCACTTACCATTGGTTCTAAACAAACCCCAACAAACAATAGAAGCTCAATGAAAAAAAAGGAAGGAGCTAAGTTATAAACTCCTTTTTTTAATGATCCAATCTTCTTGGAAAACAAAAGAAGTATGATAAAGACGAGTACAAATTCCGGTATAAAAAAATCGAATATTCCATCAAATTAACTATTTTTTTATATATTTATATATAAATTTTAAAAGTTTGTTCTTTCAAGGAAAAACCCTTATAAAAAAAAAAAAAATGCATTACCTCGCTAATAAAAAAGTTATCCTTGTTTGATCTTTATTTTTTGAATATCCTCTTTCATTGGATTAGTAATGGGACGCATATATCAAAAGCTCAATGCGAAATTTGAATGAGATAGATTATTTCAAATTAGTAAAATTTGAAATTGAGGTTACACAAAATAGGGCCCGAAAAGGGTATACTTTTATTTTAATCTTAAAATAAAAGTATTCTATACTATTCTATACACAGTAACTATGTTCAATTTATTTTATATTGTACAAATTCCATTTATGTATGTACTCCCGGGAAACATACAATACTCTACTCTATTTCATATTTCACAGATCGGGAGTAATTGAAAAAGCCAGACCCAGTACAGTACGGTATCCCGTGGAATCCTGAATCTGATGCTAATAATACAATAATTGTACTAATCCACATATGCCTCTCTCCCATCAATCGAATCGGTACTAGTCGAAGAAATGGAAATTCCCCCATTTGGTTGATGATAAATGTGAAACGAAAAAGAAAAAAAGAAGAGGGAT